AAGAATAATCTTTCTTATTCGTATAAATGACTCAATGGATAACTTTTTTCGATGTTTCAAAAAAGTCCATTTCATTTTTTTTTTATTTTATATTTAAAAAAAAATGAACTTCATTTATTGATTCAAAAAAAAGATTTTCCAGAGGAAAATATCTGTCGATCCTCTTTATTTTAAGTTAAAAGAAAAAAAAAGAAGGAATAAAGGGAATCACTTGATTTACTTTTTCGGGGTACCGCAATAGAAATAATATGAATTATGTTATATTGTAATAATTCTATTGTAATATATTCTTAATTCTATTCTATCTTTATTTTTCTTTATTTTTATATCGAGCAAATATCATGTGAACCGAACCTTTTCTATACTAATAGAATCTTATTCTAAATCGATTTTAGTATCGAATAGTATCGAATCATGATTGAATTCTTTTTTTTTTCTATTCTAAACAAGTTAATTGAATAAGTTGTATTTGGTCAATAAAATCCCCCCTTTTTGTTTGTCCACTACGTAACGTATTATACTATATGCAATACGCAATAATATTATATCTCATAAAGGTTCTGCTCGAAGTTTTCAAAAATTGAAACAAAGCTAAGACTAAGAATAGGATTCTTTAAGGAAGGGGATCAAGAAGTATTATTCTAGAAATATATTGAAAAATATTTCTATTTCGATACAAGCAAAAAACAATCGGACTCTAGGAAAAGATAAATAATCCCTCCTAGAATCCCGTTTTCCCTATTTCGATTTCTACTGTGCTTAATATTCTCCGCCTATTCTTTTTTGTTTAGTATCGAGTCGAATTTTCTTATATTACAACAATAAAAAACTAGTAATTGTTTTCTATTCTAGGACATTGAAATCTGAAAACAGTGACATAATCATACTGTTCTAATTTATTGGGTTGAAAAAAAAAAAACAAAGTCAAATAGTCTTCTTCAAAATATATATACTATGACTGACTAGTACTGCAGTACAAGGAATTCTCTAAATATGGTAGAAAAAGACTCTAAAGAATCAAAGGTCCTTTTTCATAAATTTTTGATTATACAGAATAGAATTACAGAATTTATCAACTACAATTTAGTTCTTTTTACCTGCTTAATATGTTGTTCGCGGACCTGGAAATTAGAAATTCATCTCGGACAATTGCACCTTCTCAAATTGTTTCTTTTTAAGAACCAAAAATATTTGTGCCAAACTAATAGATGCCAAGAAGAACAAGAGACCTTGGACACGTAACGGATCTTGAAGTACTATTTCTGCATCCCCCTGACCAAATCCACCCACATTAGGATTACTCGTTAATGGTTGATCGAGTTTGATAGATTCACCCTCTGAAACAAGAAGTTCTGGTCCTGGAGGTATAATATCAATCACTTCACGTCCATCCGATGCATCCACTATAGTTATCTCGTATCCCCCCTTTTCTTTTCGTATGATTTTTTTGACTATCCCCGCTGCTGTAGCATTATACACATTATTATTACTCTTGCTCCCGTCGGGATAAATTTGACCCCTCCCCCTGTTCCCGCCTACGTATATAGGATATTTTAAGAAGTGAACATCTCTATCAGTAGCAGGATTGGGGGAAAGGATAGGAAAGGTGATTTCACTATATTTCTGACCGGGAACAGGGCCTACCACAAGAATATTTTTTTTTGTGGGACGATAGCTTTGAAAAGAGAGATTACCTAGCTTTTCTTTAATCTCAGGCGAAATACGATCGGGGGGGGCCAATTCAAAGCCCTCCGGTAAAATAAGAACAGCCCCCACATTCAAAGCCCCCTTTTTACCATTAGCAAGAACTTGTTTCACTTGCATATCATAAGGAATTCGAACAACTGCTTCAAATACAGTATCGGGAAGTACCGTTTGTGGAACTTCAATATCCACGGGCTTATTAGCCAAATGGCAATTGGCACATACAATACGACCAGTTGCTTCTCGCGGATTTTCATATCCCTGCTGTGCAAAAATGGGATATGCATTTGAAATGGGTGCTCGAGTTATTATATATATCATGAGCGATACGGAAATGGATCGAGTAATCTCTTCCTTTATCCAAGAAAAGGCATTTCTAGTTTGCATGGTCCAATCATTGATCCTGAAAATTTCTACAATAAAATTTGGTAGGTCACTGGCATAGTTCCCTATCCATGATTCTGATATTTACTGAAAAAATTTTCCTGGAATATGGGAAGAATCCCTTGCTTGGGTGGTGGCTAGAAAGAAAAAGATTTGAATGTTGTTTAGCTTTTGTACAAAATAAAAATAACAAACTTTCAAATTTGATCAGTGGATCTTTTTTTCAGTCATTCATTGAATGATAAATCACTACAAGTGACGGAGATACGCGATTTAAATAACGGAAAATCCAATATTTTAAAATTGTATCTAAAATGACTGGAAAAGTGGAAACAAGACCGGATATAATTTGATCATTCTGAGCAAATCCAAAATCTTTATAGACAGAACCAATCATTAGTTCCCAACCATGGGTCGAATGGAATCCTATACATAAATCAGTTAATAAAAGAATAGAAAAAGCTTTTATTGTGTCACTTAAGTTATATAAGAATTCTTGAACCCACGAGTTAAGAATAAGAAGTTCTTGATTACCTAGACTGGAATAACCACTTAGAATAACGAAACAGAGTATGTTTGTCGAGAAGTGCAAAATCACATGGATACGATCTTCGTTGTGCGTCTTGATCAATTGGATGGTTTCTTTGTAGATTTCGGTACGAAGATTTTGTAGACGTGTTTCCGGGTATTCCTTTAGCATTTCATCCAAGAGGAAGAGTTCCTTGAATTCTATGAATTTTTTTAGAATATTCTTTTCTTGAATGATATTCAAGAGAATTTCGGATTGCCTAGTATTCCACCAATTAGTAACCCAAGATTCCAGACTTTTCTTAAATGTGAAAGAGATGCACCAGGGCAAAAAGACTATAGGTGTAAGATATAGAAAGGGAATGAATGCTTTCTTTTTTGCCATTTTTCGTCTTTATTTAATGAACTCAGCTTCATCTCATTCGTCAACTCTATAGGATGATAATATAATAATGTTTCTATCAAGCATAAGTTCTATTACAAGTCATAGAAAATCTATAATCTATTCGCGCGTCTTTTTATTTTCAATTCGGTAGTTAGTCCTTGAATTTAGAAAGAATACAGAAATAGAATAAAAAATCGAAAGAATCCGTTGCCAATTTTTGAATGAAGAAAAAAATCTTGTTTCAAAAGATATCAATTGATAAGATTCGAATCAATTACCCCTTTTGATGAATACACGCACTTCGCGGAATGAATATTAGTTGGATTTCGAAATCAAAGAAGGCCCCTTCTATCAAAACAAAATAGAAAAATTTCGAAAAAAAAAATATCTTTTCCCTAAGGAAGCATTCATTTTTTCAGTTCATTTCTTTTTTTTTCAAAGTACTTCAATTGGTACACGCAAGAAATAGGCCAATTCTGCAGCTTTTTGTTCAATTTCTCGTGAAGTCAAATTCTCGTCAATACGAGTCAAGGGAATGGCCCCCTGTCCTATGATTTCCATATAAAGGATACGACGAGTATAAATACCCTCTTTAACTTCTATTCTGATGGACTGAATATCTTTCATAAGGAATCGTAGAAAAATACGACGATTTTTTCCAGGAAATCCCCAACGAAAAATACACACTATTCCCGCTTTTTTATCGAATCGATCATAACCACTACCCACATTCCACCAAATTGTACACCACAAATAAGAACTAATAAAGAGACCCGCGATTCCATAGAAAGACATCACGATTCCTTGTGGAAAAAAAAGAATTTGCTGAGACGGAAATAAAGATAACAAATTCCTACCAAGATAACTGGAAGTTCCAACCAATAAGAACCCTAATGAACCTAAAAAAAGGATAAAGGCCCAGCAGAAATTACTTGTTTTTCGAGACCCCGCTATAAGTTCTACCCATATACGTTCTGATCGCCAACTCATATTAGATCCAGTTCTGTTTTATTGGAATGGGAGAATAAATAACCCAAGCAAATGAATTTGACTTTACTTTGTTTCCGAAGTAACTCTCATCAACTAGCACTATTTTGATGTAAACCTTTAGGAGTAATTCATCGAATTGCTTCCAGATCTAAAAAAAATATATCTGATTTGTGCCTACTGTCCGTATCTAAAAAATCTTGTTCTTTTGAACATAAAGAAATAAAGAAGCCATTGCAATTGCCGGAAATACTAGGCCCACTAAAGGCACAAAAATGGAGGGTAAGTTTATCATAGAATGGGTACCTCGATTTAATATTTGTACCTGTTATATATTTATATAAATTTCATATTTTTTTTCTTATATTGTTATAAAGATAGTCTATAATCACTAGAATTCAAATATACTTAGTATGACTCAATGGATAACTTTTTTCGATAAGTATATTTGATAAATTATACTAAGTATAGCTAAGTGAATATATATAGACTGAATATATATATTCTATATATATATTCAGTCTATATAATGAGTATATTGAGTATAAAATATAATAAATAAGAAATAAATTAATAAAAAATAGAATCTAATTATATATATAGAATTAGATTCTATTTAATTATATAGAATTAATATATATATAATAATAAGCATAAGGAATGTAAAACGTAGAACTAAATAAATGGATTGATTTCGCTTCTATTTCTCCAAGAAACATATGTATGAGAATACACCTTTTAATTTATTTTATTTGGAATTAAAAAAAAAAAGAATCAAAAAATCTTTTAGGCTCTGCTAGATTTTTCATTTTGAGTCAAAGGCAAGAAAGCATGGAGCTGAAATAACTCACTTAAAACCCCCTTTAAAAGATTACGCGGTACGATTGAATCAAATAAGCCCTTATGGAATAAAAATTCAGCTGCTTGTGAACCTTCGGGTACTGTCTTATTCAACGTTTGTTCAATTACTCTTTTACCCGCAAATGCAATATAAGCATTGGGTTCGGCAATAATGATATCCCCCAACATGCCAAAACTAGCTGTCACCCCACCAGTAGTAGGAGATGTAAGGATGGATACATAGAATAACCTTTTATTTGTTTGATAATCATATAAAGCAGAAGATATTTTAGCCATTTGCATCAAGCTCAGACTTCCTTCTTGCATACGTGCTCCTCCGGACGCACATACTAGAATAAGAGGTAAAAGTTGATTGGCAGCATATTCGACCAAACGGGTGATTTTCTCACCTACTACGGATCCCATACTACCCCCCATAAACTGAAAATCCATGATCCCAATTGCTACAGGAATACCGTTTAGTTGACCTGTGCCTGTTTGAACAGCCTCAGTTAATCCTGTCTTTTTTTGATAAGAATCCATACGATCTTGATAAGGTTCCTCTTCCGAATGAAATTCAATGGGATCCAGAGAGACCATGTCTTCATCCATAGGATTCCAAGTACCTGGATCAATCGAAAGTTCGATTCTATCTGAACTGCTCATTTTCAAATGATATCCACAGTGTTCACAAATATTCATTTTTGATTTAAAAAATTTCTTATAATTTAATCCATAACAATTTTCGCATTCAATCCATAAATGCTTGTATTTTTGAGTTTCATCGAGATCATTAGAACTCTCTCTTCTAGTTAAATAATTATCATTTATATCATTCGTCATAGTTATTAGACTCGAACTCTCGCTTTCACTACTATTTCTGCCCTTACCACAAATGTAATTATAAAAGTAACTGTCATTGTATTTATCACTCTCACCTAAAATGTGACTACCAATACAGATTTGAGAACGAAGATAACTCTCAATGCAACTATGAATGTCATTATTCCAACTAGATTTAGTATCATACACGTAATGATCATCATGTCTCTTAGAGACATTATTCAGATAGCTAGAATTCTTATAACTATAAAAAAAACTTTCTGGTTCACTTAGAAAAGAATGATCATTGTCAATCTCCAAAATTTGATTTTCAATATCAAAATATATGGAATAACTGTTCCTCTTGCTATTGTTATCCCTAACTAAAAGAATTTTATCAGATAGGAAATTCAGGATGTTCCTGACACCGACTAAATAATCAACATTACTGTAACTAGAATTGTTACTATCATTCCAGCTAGGAAAGTTTTTTTCCATATCAATAAAAATTGGGTCTTCACTTACACTGGTATTTTCAATAGGCCCAAAACTATCCATTGATTTACTTAGTCCACACCCGTATTCTAACTGCCTATTAAACAACATAGAATTGAACCACCATTTTTCCATAGAGTTTTTTTCCTCTATTAACATTAAAATACAATAGATGAATAGTCATTCGATGAAAAATCATTAAACATTAAAATAGAATATTTTTAATATTCTATCTCATTTATTTACTATCAAAAAAAGTATATAAATCCAATCACTAGGATTGGTAAATGATAATAATAATAACGAGCGAGTGGGTATAAAAAAAAATGATTCTTTTTCGTGAGAACCTGAAGTATTATTTCACTATATATGTTACTATATGTGCTGGAATTCTTTTTCAATTCGATTATTTTTCCCTTTTTTTTTTATAGAAAAACGTATTCTAATTTCTAATCGAATATAAATTCGAATATTTAAATAATATATATTGAAAAATATAATAACAATAATAAAAGAAATAATAAAAAGATATAATATAGAATACAATTTTCTTAATTCTCTTCTCTTTTATATAATAATAAACATCTCTTTTATATAATAATAAACAAAAAAAAATCCCCTCATTGGGGGTAATGGATTTATAGACCCAATTACTTCATTTAGTCAGTATTCATTTGCCTTTTCCTATATCTTCTATCTCTATCCATTTTTTTTCATTTTGAATTGAAGACCGATAAAAATCCATTTTTGTGGCTATCCAAAACATCATTTTATGTCAACAATAAGAAATATAAAATTAGGTATGGAGAGCGGGAGGGGGGATAAAAAAGAAAAGAGTTCTATAAATCTATATACAAGTCATCCACACCCTCCTTTTTTGAATCTCATTAATTGAATTTCGTTTGTTGAGTAGGGGAAAGCTCCAAAAAAACACCTGCCCTTTTTGAAATATCCTGAACAGTTCCTGTAGGTTGAGCGCCCTGTTCAAGGAAATATAGAATAACAGGAATATTTAAATAGGTTTGATTCTTTATTGGATCATAAAAACCCACTTTCCGAAGATCTCTTCCCTCTCTTCGGGATCGAACATCAATTGCAACGATTCGATAAACGGCTCATTGGGATAGATATAGATGAACGATACACCCCCCCATAGAAACGTATAAGAAGTTTTCTCCTCGTACGGCTCGAGAAAATTCAAAAATCATGTCTATGTATAAAATTATTATGTCAAATAGATCAATAAAATCATGAAATCAATTAGACTGTGATTTAAGTTTTTTTTCTTTCTAAAAAAAGAATAACTCCTCGCATTCGCAACCTCATAACTCAAATTGAATAACTCTCAAATAACTCAAAGGAAAACAAAAACCTTAGGTATTTCATTTATTGAGCGGTCTCTACCCCCTTTTCTTGCCCGTCTTATTTAGAATCTTTTTTTTTCTTCATTCTAATAGAATAATGGTTATTCTAATGGAATTGTTGAGACAATTTGAAAATGGTATTTACTTGTTCCAGGATCTTTTAGCTTTTTCTTGAATCATTAGGTTTAGACATTACTTCGGGGATTTTTAATCGTTTCAAAAATGGCAGCAACATACCATTTCTTTTTCTTTCTCTCAACGAATCATACAAATAGAGGGTTGATTCCCGCGATACACTTTTGATCGAAATAGTTTTACCAATTCCAACAAATTTTACTTTTTTTTTAACCTTGCTCAAATTGGATCTTTTAGATTTATCTATCAAAAAATATACTTACGAAGTTGTTCTAACTTATTAATTTTCACTAACCTTAGATACTTGCCCCTGAGAAATGAATCAACTCGAGCTCCATCGTGTACTATTTACATCATCAACCCCTCTCCCAATGAGTTCTAGTGGAACAGAACAAACGATGTCGAGCCAAGAGCACTCCCATTTCTATATACTAGAAAAAAATGGCGGATGTAAGAATCCACAGCTAATCTAATCATGTCTTTCAAGTCGCACGTTGCTTTTTACCACATCGTTTCAAACGAAGTTTTACCATAACATTCCTTTAGTTTGGATCCGGTATGTAATTGATTCAATTATCAAATCGTGAATAGTCATTGATTCAATCGATACATAATAATCTATCCTTTTTACTTCTAGGTTTTCCTTCTATATGAATGGACAATTTCGAAATCTAAAGTAAAGAAGTAAAAAAAACTCAAATTAACTCGATATTGTATGAATAAATTTTCTATTCAATTTGCTAGTTTGTTTTGTAAAATAGAGAAAAAAAATGAATTTATTCAATTCAAATAGATATAATATTAAATATTAGAAATAAGAAAATATAGAAAAGAGAAATATATATGAAAAAAAGAAAATATCTATTTTTATTAATATAATAGATTAATAAAAATAGATATATATCTATATATATATTGTTTCATATATATTTATTATATTTATCCATAGTGATTACATTATCCATAGTGATTACAAAAAAAAAATCATAATAATCGAGTTTGAAGATGTGGATTCAAAAGCGACTCGATTTAGATTAGAGACGAATGATTAAAAAAGGGTTTTATCCTGAGATACAATTTGTATTCAAATAGGATATACATCATGAATAGATATGCTCTGGGACGGAAGGATTCGAACCTCCGAATAGCGGGACCAAAACCCGTTGCCTTACCGCTTGGCCACGCCCCATTTTTGATTCGACATTAATAAACACTATTATTGGTATTGGTTGTTCGTCAATTCCACCTCAAAAAATCCATAAAATAAATTGTTGCTAGGAGTTTGATATGCGTAGATATAGAATCAAACTGAAATTATTGATCATTACATCGAATTCAATTAAGATATTGTATGAAAGTCTCATTTCTTCTTTTTTTTGTCAGACTGGAAAGATTTTGAACTAGATAAGTTCAAATTATATAAGGATTTTGGAGGTCTGATTGTATTTGATTTTTTTTTTTCCTAATTTAATAATAATATTAATTATTATCCATAATTAATAGATATATTCATACTAAAATACTAATTTTTAGTATTATATTTTAATTATTTTCTATTTTATTTCAAAATATATATATTTATATATATTTTAGTAGAATATATTTTCTTAATTCGAATATTATACTCTATATTATATATTATTAGAATATATTATTAGAATATTTAGAATAGAATATTAGAATCTAAATTTCTATTAATTAGATATATAATTCTTAATATATTCTAATATAAATTAGACATATATATACAATAATATACAATAAAGATTGTAATAATATTGTAATAATAATAAAAAAAATTTTATTTTCTTAAAGAACAAAATGTTTGTTATGCTTAATATCTTTAGTTTGGTCTGTATTTGTATTCACTCCGCCCTTTATTCAAGTAGTTTTTTCTTGGCGAAATTACCTGAAGCCTACGCTTTTTTGAATCCAATTGTAGATATTATGCCAGTAATACCTGTACTCTTTTTTCTTTTAGCTTTTGTTTGGCAAGCTGCTGTAAGTTTTCGATGAGATCTTGAATTTGAATAAATGTACTAAAAAAATTCGGAATTTATTCAAAAACAAAAATTCGAACATTTTAACAATTTAAAAGATCAGATAAGTCTTACAGTATGAATCCTCGATTCAAATATGGAAATTTTTGGATAGACAAGAGAAATCTATACCATCTCATTATTTCCTCATTCTTACGTTTTTTCCACTGAGAAATCCTTCTATTATTAGATTTGTATTAGATTTGAGTCTACCACCAGTACCTGGGTTGTGGTTGTGGATATGAAAGAAAATTTTTTGTAATACAAATATTAGTAATAGTATATTGGTAATAGTAATAAAGGACTCGGCTCTTCCT